AATGAAGTGCCTGAAAAAAAGGATTATCTTGATAGGATAAAAAATGTAATAAATTACCTTCATTATATTTAACAGAATTAAACTATCTCCTAAAGTATCAAAAACTTTCATACATCATATACTAAAATATAAAAAGATAAGCTAAATAAAGCTTTTGGGTTCATACCCCAAATATAAAGATAAATCTTTTCTTTTTAATAATAAAAATATATAAATTAATATTTATTTCTATATTAATAATAAGAACATTTATCTCAATTTCTGCATATACATGATTAGGAATATGAATTGGTTTAGAAATTAACCTTTTATCAATTATTCCCATTATTCAAGATAATAAAATAATATCTTCAGAATCTTCAATTAAATACTTTATTACTCAAGCAATTGCATCAACAATTATTATAATAAGAATAATTATAATAATATGAAAATTTAACTTCCCATCAATATTAAATTCAACATCTAATTTATTAATAATTATAAATTCTGGATTAATTTTAAAAATAGGAATAGCCCCACTCCATTTTTGATTCCCAGAAGTACTCGAAGGATTAAATTGAAATAATTGTATATTAATATTAACATGACAAAAAATTACCCCCATAATGTTAATCATATATAATATTGAATTTTCAATTTTTTATATAATAATTATTATTTCAAGAATAATTATTAGAGGAATTATAAGAATCAACCAAATTAGAATCCGAAAATTAATAGCATTTTCATCCATTAACCACATAGGATGAATAATAAGAAGAATAATTATAGAAAAAACAGTCTGAATATTATATTTTACAATTTATTCAATTACAACTATCAATATTACACTAATAATAAAAAATATTTTTTATTTAAATCAATTATTCCCATATTTAAATATATCAACTTATATAAAAATATTTTTTATATTAAATTTCCTATCATTAAGAGGAATTCCGCCATTTTTAGGTTTTCTACCAAAATGAATAGTTATTCAATCAATAATTGAAAATAATATATACTTAATTTCAATAATTATGATTATATTTACATTAGTAATAATCTACGTTTATATACGAATTATAATAACATCAGTAATTATAAAAACTAATCAAATAAACTGAAACTTAAATCTAAATTTAAAAATTAACAAAATATCAATTAGAATATTAAATTTTTTATCAATAACAAGATTAATCCTAATAACAATTATATTAAATATAATTTAAAAAGGATTTAAGTTAAACAAAAAACTACCAACCTTCAAAGTTGAAAATAAAGCTCAACTTTAAGCCTTACAAATATAAAATTAATTTTTTATTGAATATAAAAAAATTATATTTAACAAAATTAAAATAAAAAGTTTTGGATTTAAACATCACCTTTAAATTTGCAATTTAAAATCATTTTTGAATACAAAACTAGTAAAGGGAATAATTCCGTAAATAAATTTACAATTTATCACCTAGCTCGGTCATTTTACTTAATAAATGATTATTTTCAACAAACCATAAAGACATTGGAACATTATATTTTATTTTCGGGATTTGAGCAGGAATACTAGGAACTTCTCTTAGATTATTAATTCGTGTAGAATTAGGTAACCCTGGATCATTAATTGGTAATGATCAGATTTATAATGTAATTGTAACTGCCCATGCTTTCATTATAATTTTTTTTATAGTAATACCAATTATAATTGGAGGATTCGGAAATTGACTTGTACCTTTAATATTAGGAGCCCCAGATATAGCATTCCCACGAATAAACAATATAAGATTTTGATTATTACCACCTTCACTTTCTTTATTATTAATAAGAAGAATTGTAGAAAATGGAGCAGGAACAGGATGAACAGTTTATCCACCCCTTTCTGCAAACATTGCTCATAGTGGATCATCTGTAGATTTAGCAATTTTCAGATTACATTTAGCAGGAATTTCATCAATTTTAGGTGCAGTAAATTTTATTTCAACAATTATTAATATACGATCAATTGGAATAACATTTGATCGACTTCCATTATTTGTATGAGCTGTATTAATTACAGCTATTTTATTACTTTTATCATTACCTGTATTAGCAGGAGCTATTACAATACTTCTTACAGATCGAAATTTAAATACATCATTTTTTGATCCAGCAGGAGGAGGAGATCCAATTCTTTATCAACATTTATTTTGATTTTTCGGTCATCCTGAAGTATATATTTTAATTCTTCCAGGATTTGGAATAATTTCACATATTGTTAGACAGGAAAGAGGAAAAAAAGAAACATTTGGATCTATTGGAATAATTTATGCAATAATAGCAATTGGTTTATTAGGATTTGTTGTATGAGCTCATCACATATTTACAGTAGGAATAGACGTAGATACACGAGCATATTTTACATCAGCAACTATAATTATTGCTGTTCCAACAGGAATTAAAATTTTCAGATGATTAGCAACTATTCATGGAACACAAATTAAATATACTCCTCAATTATTATGAGCATTAGGATTTATTTTTTTATTTACAATTGGAGGACTTACAGGAGTAATTTTAGCTAATTCATCAATTGATATTATTTTACATGATACATATTATGTGGTTGCTCATTTTCATTACGTATTATCTATAGGAGCAGTATTTGCTATTATAGGAGGAATTATTAATTGATTTCCTTTATTTACAGGATTCTCATTAAACGAAAAACTTTTAAAAATTCAATTTACATCAATATTTATCGGAGTAAATTTAACTTTTTTCCCACAACATTTTTTAGGTTTAAGAGGTATACCTCGACGATATTCCGACTACCCAGATGCATATCTTTCATGAAATTTAGTATCATCAATTGGATCATTAATTAGAACAGCTAGAATTTTATTTATGATTTATATTATATGAGAAAGAATAAGATCATTACGAAAAAATATCTATCCTATTAATATACTTTCATCTAATGAATGAATACAAAAAACACCACCTATAGAACATACATATTCTGAATTACCTATATTAATTAATTTCTAATATGGCAGAATAGTGCAATGGATTTAAGACCCATATATAAAGTTAAACTTTTTTTAGAAAATGGCAACATGAATAAATTTAAATTCACAAGATAGAATTTCCCCTTTAATAGAACAGTTAACATTTTTTCATGATCACACATTAATAATTTTAACTATTATTACATTAATTGTTATATATATTATAATCTCAATAATAATAAATAAATATATTAATCGACTTCTTTTAGAAGGACAAATAATTGAATTAATTTGAACAATTTCTCCAGCAATTACATTAATTTTCATTGCTTTACCTAGACTCCAACTTTTATATCTTTTAGATGAAATTAATTCTCCACTAGTATCTGTAAAATCAATAGGACATCAATGATATTGATCATATGAATTTTCAGATTTCAAAAAAGCAGAATTTGATTCATATATAATTCCAGTAAATGAAAGAAAAAATTTTTCATTTCGACTATTAGAAGTAGATAATCGATTAGCTCTTCCAGTTTATACTCAAATTCGAATAATAGTATCATCATCTGATGTAATTCACTCATGAACTATTCCATCATCTAGAGTAAAAATCGATGCAACTCCTGGACGATTAAATCAAACAACATTTTTTATAAATCGAATTGGAGTATTCTTTGGACAATGTTCAGAAATTTGTGGTATAAATCATAGATTTATACCAATTGTAGTAGAAAGAATTTTACCTAAATATTTTATTGAATGAGTAAAAAATCTTTCATTAGATGACTGAAAGCAAGTACTGGTCTCTTAAACCATATAATAGTAAATTAGCAATTACTTCTAATGAAAAATTTAGTTAAAATATAACATTAACTTGTCAAGTTAAAATAATTAATTAATTTAATAATTTTTAATTCCACAAATAGCTCCTCTAAGATGATTAAATTTATTTATATTTTTTATCATAATTTTTATTATATTTAATACAATAAATTATTTTTCATTAATATATAAAAATAAAAACATTAATATTAAAAAAATTAAAAAAATAATTTCATGAAAATGATAACTAACTTATTTTCAAGATTTGATCCATCAACAAGAATAAATTTAGCTTTAAATTGAATAAGAATTATATTAGGTATATTAATTTTACCAACAATATATTGAATCATTCCATCTCGAATTAACTTTATATGAATTAAAATATGTTTAATTCTTAGAAATGAATTCAAAATTATTTTAAAAATTAAAAATATAAAAAAAAGAACTCTAATTTTTGTATCATTATTTTCATTAATTTTATTTAATAATTTTTTAAGACTTTTTCCTTATATTTTTTCTAGAACTAGACATTTAGTATTAACATTAACATTATCATTACCTTTATGATTAAGATTTATAATTTACGGATGAATTAATAATACAATTCACATATTAGCACATTTAGTTCCTCAAGGAACTCCAAATATTTTAATACCTTTTATAGTATGTATTGAAACTATTAGAAATATTATTCGACCAGGAACATTAGCTATTCGATTAACAGCTAATATAATTGCTGGGCATTTACTTTTAACTTTAATAGGAAGAACAGGAAATAAATTATCATTAATAATAATTAACATTTTAATTATTTCACAAATTTTACTTTTATTATTAGAATCAGCTGTAGCTATTATTCAATCATATGTGTTTTCAATTTTAAGAACTTTATACTCAAGAGAAGTTAACTAATGTTAAATAAAAACCATACATATCATCTTGTTGAAGTAAGACCATGACCAATTTTAGGTGCTTTTAGAACAATAATTATACTAACAGGAACAATTAAATGATTTCATTTATATGAAACAAATTTATTTTATTTAGGAGTAATATGTACCCTTATAATTATATATCAATGATGACGAGATACAACACGAGAAGGAACATTTCAAGGTCTTCATACATTAAAAGTTGTAAAAGGATTACGATGAGGAATAATTCTATTTATTACATCAGAAGTATTATTTTTTGTATCTTTTTTTTGAAGATTTTTTCATAGAAGACTTTCCCCATCAATTGAAATTGGAATAATTTGACCCCCTAAAGGAATTATTCCATTTAATCCAATTCAAATTCCATTATTAAATACAACAATTTTAATTTCCTCGGGAGTAACTGTAACATGAGCTCATCATAGATTAATAGAAAATAATTACAAACAAGCAATTTATAGATTAACATTAACAATTACATTAGGAATTTATTTTTCTATTCTTCAAGCATATGAATATATAGAATCAATATTTTCAATTGCAGATTCTGTTTATGGATCAAGATTTTTTATAGCAACAGGATTTCATGGAATTCATGTAATAATTGGAACTACATTTTTAGCAGTATGTTTAATTCGACAAATTAAAAATCATTTCTCATCAAATCATCACTTTGGATTTGAAGCAGCAGCATGATATTGACATTTTGTTGATGTAGTATGATTATTTCTTTATATTTCTATTTATTGATGAGGTAGATATTTATATAGTATAAAAATTATTTTTAACTTCCAATTAAAAGATCTAATTAATTAGTATAAATAATTACAATTATTCAATTATTAGCATTAATTACATTTTTATTATCAACAATCATTATAATATTAACAAGACTATTATCAATAAAAATAATTATTGATCGTGAAAAAAGATCTCCATTTGAATGTGGATTTGATCCTAAATCATCTGCTCGAATACCATTTTCATTACAATTTTTCTTAATTGCAATAATTTTTTTAATTTTTGATGTAGAAATCACATTATTATTACCTTTAGTAATTACAATAAAAATTACAAGAATTACATCTTTCTCAATAGTAACATTTATCTTTATTATTATCTTACTAATTGGATTATATCACGAATGAAATCAAGGAGCATTAAATTGAGCAATTTAGGATAATAGTTAAAATTAACATTTAATTTGCATTTAAAAAATATTGATTAAATCAATTTATCTTAAATAAGAAACAAAATTATTGTAACTAGTTTCGACCTAGTATCTTGATGATAAATCATCCTTATTTATTTAAATGAAACCAAAATAGAGGTATATCACTGTTAATGATAAAATTGAAATTAATTCCATTTAAAGAAATATGTAATTCAAAATGAAACTTCTAATTTCAATTTTAAGCAGCGAAATTCTGTTTATATTTCTATTTATATAGTTTAAAATAAAAACATTACATTTTCATTGTAAAATTAAATTATATTTTATAAATATTTTAAGATCTAAAATCTCCTTAATATCTTCAATATTATGCTCTATATAAGCTATTAAAATAAATAATTATTAAAAATATAAAAATTAATAATAAAATAAAATAAATCTTTAAAATATTATTAAACAATAATTGACTAAATTTAGAACCAGTAACAATATTATTATATAAATTCTGTGAACCAAAATATTCTATTCAACCTAAATCAACATTTTTATAATAAAAATTTCTAAGATTTAAAAAATAATAATTAACAAAATAAGTAGATAAAACAGTTATATTTAATATAGAAGAAAAAAATAAACTCAAACCAAATAAACTTATAGATTTTAAATTATAATTATATTCAAAATTAGAAAACTCATATCCTACTCAAATTCCTAATAAAATTATAAAAACAACTATTAATTTTAAATTTAAAGAAAGACAAACAAAATAAGGAGTAGGAAAAATTAACCAAGAAAGAATTCTTCCACCAAAAATAACTAAAAAAATTAAACCTATTATACCTTTTAATATAACTAATCCTTGATCATTTAAATTATTTAAATAATAAAAATTATATATTCTAAATAAAGAATAATAACATAAACGTAATGAATATCTAACAGTTAAACCAATTGAAAAATAAAAAATAATATAAATATATATATTTAAATAATTTATTGATATAATTTCTAAAATTAAATCTTTAGAATAAAATCCAGATAAAAATGGTAAACCACATAAAGAAAAATTAGAAATATTAAAAAATGTACAAGTTAAAGGCATAAAATTGATTAAAGAACCTATAAAACGAATATCCTGACAATTTATTAAATTATGAATTATACAACCTGCACATATAAAAAGTAAAGCTTTAAATAAAGCATGAGATAATAAATGAAAAAATGAAAGTTTATAATCTCCCAAAAATAAAATTCTTATTATTAAACCAAGCTGACTTAATGTAGATAAAGCAATAATCTTTTTTAAATCATATTCAAAATTAGCCCCTAATCCAGATATAAATATAGTTATTGTAGAAATAAATAACATTAAATATATCAAATTAAAACTTAAACAAAAATTAAAACGAATTAATAAATAAACACCAGCTGTAACTAAAGTAGAAGAATGAACTAATGAAGAAACAGGTGTAGGAGCAGATATGGCAGCAGGTAATCAAGAAGAAAAAGGAATTTGAGCTCTTTTAGTTAATGCCGATAAAATAACAAAATAACTAATAACCTTTATATTAAAATCATCCTTTATAAAATCTAAATAAAAAATAAAATTTCATCTACCATAATTCATTATTCAAGCAATAGATATTAAAATACCAACATCACCAATACGATTAGATAAAGCTGTTAATATACCAGCATTTAAAGATTTATTATTTTGATAATAAATAACTAAACAATAAGAAACTAAACCTAAACCATCCCAACCTAACAAAATTCTAATTAAATTAGGACTGATAATTAAAAACATTATTGATATAACAAATAAAAACACTAAATAAATAAATCGATTAATATTTAAATCCCCATATATATATTCATCTCTATAATAAATTACTATTGAAGAAATAAATAAAACAAATCTTATAAATAATAAAGATATTCAATCAAATAAAATTGATATAAATACAATATTAGAATTCAAAGTTATTAATTCATATTCAAAAATAACAACTAAATCCATTATTATAAAATATAATCTTATTCTAAAAAAAAAAAGACTGAAAATAAGTAAAAAAAAAAAAAAAACAAAACAAATTGAAATTATTTAAAATATACAATACATCTCTGACATCACAAATCAGCATTTTAATTAAACTATTTAAATAAAAAATAAATATATCTCTACATATAAAAACTAAATTTAATGGAACTCAATGCAAAAATAATAATAAATATTCACGAATATTACCTAAAGAAAAAGAATATATACCATGATATAAAATTCCATGTTGACTATGAGAATATAAAAATAATGAATAAGCAGCTCTGAAAAAAGAAATTAAAGAAAGAAAAATAAAAGTAAATCAATTTCATGAAATAATTCTATTAATTAACATAATTTCACCAATTAAATTTAATGAAAAAGGAGCACCTATATTAGAAGAACATAATAAAAATCATCATAAAGATATACTAGGTATTAAATTAATTAAACCCTTATTTAAAAATAATCTACGACTAGATAAACGTTCATAAGTAATATTTGCTAAACAAAAAAGACCAGAAGAACATAAACCATGAGCAATTATTATTAAAAAAGCTCCATAAAACCCCCAAACATTTAAAGTCATAAGTCCTGATAAAACTAAACCTATATGAGAAACAGAAGAATAAGCAATTAATGATTTAATATCTATTTGACGTAAACAAATTAAAGAAATAAAAAATCCTCCAATTAAACTAATTCTAATAAAAATATAATTTAATTTTAAACCAATTTCAATAAAAATTTTTATAAAACGTAAAAACCCATAACCACCAAGCTTTAATATAACCCCAGCCAAAATTATAGATCCAGAAACAGGAGCTTCAACATGAGCTTTAGGTAATCATAAATGTACAAAATACATAGGTATTTTAACTAAAAATACCACAATTGTACATATATATAAATAAAAAGAATTAATATTTATAATATAAAAAAAATCCAAACCACAATTATTTTTATATAAATAAAATAATGAAATCATTATAGGAAATGAACCAAATAATGTATATATAAATATATATATACCTGCTTGGATACGCTCAGGTTGATACCCTCAACCTAAAATTAATAACAAAGTAGGAATTAGTCTAATTTCAAAAAACAAATAAAAAATAAATATATTCATTGAACAAAAAGTAAGAAAAAGTGATAAAAGCAAAAATAAAATAACCAATCTAAAAAAATTAGAAAAATTTTTTAAAAAATAAATTTTTTCTCTAGCCATAATTATTAATAAACAAATTCAAATTCTTAATAAAATTATATAAAAAGTCAAATAATCACTTCCAAAAAAATAACTAATTTCACAGAAAAAATATCTATAACTAAAATTATAAAAAAAAATAAAAAATAATATAAAAAATAAAAACTGAATAATTCAATAAAAGTTTATAAAACATAAAGGAATCATAAAAATTATAAATAAAATAAATTTTATCATAAAACATTAAAAGAATTAAAATAATCATTTCCATATATACGAACTATAGAAACCAAAATTGATAAGCCTAAAGCCCCTTCACATACACTTAATGATAAAAAAATTATTAAAAAATAAGATTCATATATAAATATTAAAATAAAAATAGTTAAACCAAAAAATAATGATAATACAATAAATTCCAATGACAATAATATTAACAACAAATGACTAGATTTTAAACAAATAACTAATAAACCAATAAAATATATAAAAATAAAAAATAAAAATCCATAAATTAACATTGTTTTAATAATTTAATATAAAATATTGGTCTTGTAAACCAAAAATAAGTAATCTTTTAAAACTTCAGAGAAAAATAAATTATTTTTCATTAACTTCCAAAATTAATATTTTTTATAAACTATTCTCTGCATAACTTTAATAATTATAATAATAATAACATCAATCTCATTTATATTTATTTCACATCCATTATCAATAGGAATAATATTATTATTACAAACCACAATAATTGCTATATGAACAGGATTTATATCAATAAATTTTTGATATTCATATATTTTATTTATTGTAATAGTAGGAGGAATACTAGTTTTATTTATTTATATAACAAGAATCGCATCAAATGAAAAATTTTCATTCAGAAAAATATTATTATTTACATTAAGAATAATATTATTTATATTAATATTATGATCAAAAGATAATATATATATATATATAAATTCTATAAATTCAGATTTAATAATTATTAAAAATAAAATAATATTCAAATTATCATTAAATAAATTTCTTATATACCCAATAATAATTATATCAATAACAATCATTATCTATTTATTAATTGCTTTAATTGCAGTAAGAAAAATTACTAACGTAAAAAATGGACCTCTTCGAAAAAATATTTAATGAAAATTATAAAAAAAAACCCATTATTAAAAATTATAAATAGAGCTCTTATTGATTTACCAACACCATCAAATATTTCAACATGATGAAATTTTGGATCATTATTAGGTATATGTTTAATTATTCAAATTATTACAGGATTATTTTTAGCAATACATTATTGCTCAGATATTTCATTAGCATTTAATAGAGTAGTCCATATTTGTCGGGATGTAAATTATGGGTGATTAATACGAATTATTCATATAAATGGAGCATCATTGTTTTTTGTATGTTTATATCTTCATATTGGACGAGGATTATATTATAGATCATTTATACAAACAATAACATGATCAATTGGAGTAATTATATTCTTAATAATCATAGGAACCGCATTTTTAGGATACGTATTACCTTGAGGACAAATATCTTTTTGAGGAGCAACTGTAATTACAAATCTATTATCAGCAATTCCATACTTAGGAACAGAAATTGTACAATGAATTTGAGGAGGATTTGCTGTAGATAATGCAACATTAACACGATTTTTTGCATTACATTTTATTTTACCATTTGTAATTTCAGCACTAGTAATAATTCATTTATTATTTTTACATCAAACAGGATCATTTAATCCATTAGGAACAACAAATAGAATTGACAAAGTACAATTTCATCCTTATTTTACATCAAAAGATTTAGTAGGATTTATATTAACATTAATATTATTCACATTATTTATTCTTATATTCCCATATATAATAGGAGACCCAGACAATTTTACACCTGCAGATCCTTTAGTAACACCAGCTCACATTAAACCAGAATGATATTTTTTATTTGCTTATGCAATTTTACGTTCAATTCCTAATAAATTAGGAGGAGTAATTGCATTATTTTGTTCAATCTTAATTTTATTAATTATACCATTATATAAAAAAAAAATAAAAAGAAACGCATTTTATCCAATAAATAAAATATTATTTTGAAGATTTACATTTATTAGATGCCTTTTAACATGAATTGGAGCAAAACCAGTTGAAGAACCTTATATTATTACAGGACAAATTTTAACAATTTCATACTTCGTATTTTTCCCAATTTTATATATTTCATCCAAATTATGAGACAATATAATATTTAAAAATTAGTTAATGAACTTGTAAAAGTATATATTTTGAAAATATAAAAAAAGAATAAATATTCTTATTAACTTTTACTAAAAATAATTAACTAAAAAATTAAAGAAAAAATAAAAAGTTTTAAACCAAAATAAAACATTAAAAAATTTAAAGAAATAGGAAGAAACCTTTTCCATGCTATATATATAAGTTTATCATAACGAAAACGAGGTAAAGTTCCACGAACTCAAATAAATAAAAAAGAAATAAAAACAACTATAAAAAAAAATAAAATATTAATTAATGAACCTCTTAAAAACAAAAAAACAAATAAAACTCTTATAAATAAAATTCTTGAATATTCAGCCATAAAAATTAAAGCAAATCCACCACCTCTATATTCAACATTAAACCCAGAAACTAATTCAGATTCACCTTCAGCAAAATCAAAAGGAGTTCGATTAGTTTCAGCAAGTCTAGATACAAATCAAATTATTGACAAAGGAAAAGAAATAAAAATAAATCAAATATAATATTGATAAATTATTAAATCAAAAATTCTAATACCAGAAATCAAAAATAAAAAAGATAATAAAATAATAGCAAGACTTACTTCATAAGAAATAGTTTGAGCAACACAACGCAATCTTCCTAATAAAGAATAATTTGAATTAGAAGATCAACCAGCAATTATAATTGTATAAACAGAAAGTCTAGAAACACATAAAAAAAATAAAAAACCCAGAGTAAAATGAATAAATCCAGAAAAAAAAGGTAAACAAAATCATAAAAATAAAGACAAAAATAAATTAAAAACAGGAGAAAAATAATAAGAAAAAAAATTAGATATAATAGGATTAGATTGTTCTTTACAAAATAATTTAATAGCATCACTAAAAGGTTGAACCAAACCTAAAAAACCTACTTTATTAGGACCCTTTCGAATCTGAATATAACCTAAAATTTTACGTTCAAATAAAGTTAAAAAAGCAACACCAATTAAAACACATAAAATCAAAATTAAATAAGAAATAAATAGAAGAATTAAATCAAATATAAACAATTATTACTTGTATTAAATACATATAAAGATTCTAAATCAATTGCACTATTCTGCCAAAGTAACAATATTATTCAAAATTAAATAATATATTATATATTTGGTCCTTTCGTACTAAAATATATTAAAAAATTAAAGATAGAAACCAACCTGGCTCACACCGGTTTAAACTCAGATCATGTAAAATTTTAAAAGTCGAACAGACTTAATATTCAAGCTTCTACACCTAAAATAAATTTTAATCCAACATCGAGGTCGCAAACTATTCTTTTAATAAGAACTCTAAAGAAAAATTACGCTGTTATCCCTAAGGTAATTAATTTTAAACTTAATAAAATAGATTTTATATTCAAAAATAAATGATTCCAATTAAAAGAGTTAAATTTATCTTTTAGTCACCCCAACTAAATTTTAATTAATATAAAAAATTATAAATTCCAAAAACAAAATATAAAAACAAAAATAAAACTCTATAGGGTCTTCTCGTCTTTTAAAAAAATTTAAGCCTTTTAACTTAAAAGTTAAATTAAATAAAAATAATAAAGAGACAGAAATTTTCTCGTCCAATCATTCATTCCAGCTTCCAATTAAAAAGCTAATTATTATGCTACCTTTGCACAGTCAAAATACTGCGGCAATTTAATAACTCATTGAGCAGATTAAACTTTAAATTATAATCAAAAAGACATGTTTTTAATAAACAGGCGAAAAATTAATTTGCCGAGTTCCTTTTTATTACCTAGAAATAAAATAATAAAATACAAAATTATCTACTAATTTAATCATTATAAATTAAGATAAAAAATTAAACAAAATTTTTTAATATAAAAATTAAAATAAAATAAAAATTATAAACAAAATAAAATTAACTATTAAATTATTTAAATGATTAACAATTCAAATTATACAAAAAATAAAACAAAATTAAATTTTTAATTATATAAATAAAAGCTTATCCCCTTAAATATTTAATACTAAAAATTATTAACTAAAAATTAATTAATAAATAAATAATAATAGAATTAAATTCTTTTCTTAAAAAACCAGATATATTAAAAAACGAATAACATTTCATTTCAAATTAAATATTATGAAAATTTATGAAAAAATTAAACATATAAATAATTAGAACTTTTTAATTCGAGAAAATTTAATAATAAAAATTAAATTAATTAACCCTGATACACAAGGTACAAAAAATAAATTCTTCTTTTTAAACTATAAAAAATTTCAATCACTTTACTAATAAACTATAATAATAATAAATTTTTCTATTAAATTAATAAATAAAATAATATTTTAAAAAAAATAAATTAATAATTAAATACAAATCAAACTATACTGAATTGAACAGTAATCTTTTTAATGTAAATAAAAAACTTAACTTAAAGCTTTAATTTGTTTAATCCTAGATACACTTTCCAGTAAATCTACTCTGTTACGACTTATCTCAAATAAATGAGAGCGACGGGCAATATGTACACATTTTAGAGCCATAATCATATTTTAAATATATGAAATATTACTATCAAATCCAATTTAATATTAATGTTTAAAAAAATAAACTATAAATAAATTTAATGTAACCCATCTCTCCTTTTATATAACTGCACCTTGATCTGAAATATATTAATATATACTTATTGAAAATTTAAATTCTTAAAAAATATTCAAAAACAACGATATACAAGAAAAATAAAAGTAAAACTAATCGTGGATTATCAATTATAGGACAGGTTCCTCTGAATGGACTAAAATACCGCCAAATTTTTTAATTTTAAAGAAAATAACTAATACTAATCTGGTATTAAAATTTACAGTTATAATAATAGGGTATCTAATCCTAGTTTATATTTTAACTTTAATAACTTCAAAATAAAATAAAAAAAAATATACTAAAATTTAAATTTCACTTAAAAATTTTAATAATAAATTTTTTAAAAAAAATTAATTATTAACCAATAAATTTAAATCGAATTATCTGTATAACCGCAATTGCTGGCACAAATTTAATTAAATCTCTTATCAATTACTAAAACTTACCTTAATAATTTTTTAAAATTAAAAACTGCAAAGTTAATTTTTAATATAAAATTAACATATTAAATAATGATAAATCAAAATTTTAAGTTTAAATAAAACTTTTTTTTAAAAAAAATATAATAAAAATAAAAAAAAAATAAATTATATAAAAAAAAAACCTATAATAAAAATATATAAAAATAAAAAAATAAATACTAATAATAAAAATTAAACTATTAAATGAAAAAAATAAATAAAAAAAAATAAAATTTAATAAATTAATCAAATAAAAAAAACATAAAAATTAAATAATTTAGTAATAAAAAAATCAGTACCCCCCTATAAAAAAGAAGACAAAACATAAAGAATAATGAACATAATGTTAACATATTTAAAATAAAATTTTAGTTTAAAACTAAAAATTATTCTTATATAAAGTCTTTTATATTAAAAATTATATTTAACAAAATTAAATAAATATAATAAAATATTCAATTTAAATTTTTAAAATAAAATTTAAATAATACAAAATATTAAGTAAATGCCCCAATTTACTTAAAATCCAAGCAAAAATCAACTTAAATTAATTTCTCGTTGACATTTTTAAAATAAAAATTTCCAAGTAACGTCTAAAAAACTTAACAAAACCAAATTTCTACTCAATTATTTACGTTTAAATTTAAATAATACAAAATATTAAGTAAATGCCCCAATTTACTTAAAATCCAAGCAAAAATCGACTTAAATTAATTTCTCGTTGACATTTTTAAAATAAAAATTTCCAAGTAACGTCTAAAAAACTTAACAAAACCAAATTTCTACTCAATTATTTACGTTTAAATTTAAATAATACAAAATATTAAGTAAATGCCCCAATTTACTTAAAATCCAAGCAAAAATCGACTTAAATTAATTTCTCGTTGACATTTTTAAAATAAAAATTTCCAAGTAACGTCTAAAAAACTTAACAAAACCAAATTTCTACTCAATTATTTACGTTTAAATTTAAATAATACAAAATATTAAGTAAATGCCCCAATTTACTTAAAATCCAAGCAAAAATCGACTTAAATTAATTTCTCGTTGACATTTTTAAAATAAAAATTTCCAAGTAACGTCTAAAAAACTTAACAAAACCAAATTTCTACTCAATTATTTACGTTTAAATTTAAATAATACAAAATATTAAGTAAATGCCCCAATTTACTTAAAATCCAAGCAAAAATCGACTTAAATTAATTTCTCGTTGACATTTTTAAAATAAAAATTTCCAAGTAACGTCTAAAAAACTTAACAAAACCAAATTTCTACTCAATTATTTACGTTTAAATTTAAATAATACAAAATATTAAGTAAATGCCCCAATTTACTTAAAATCCAAGCAAAAATCGACTTAAATTAATTTCTCGTAGACATTTTTAAAATAAAAATTTCCAAGTAACGTCTAAAAAACTTAACAAAACCAAATTTCTACTCAATTATTTACGTTTAAATTTAAATAATACAAAATATTAAGTAAATGCCCCAATTTACTTAAAATCCAAGCAAAAATCGACTTAAATTAATTTTTCGTTGACATTTTTAAAATAAAAATTTCCAAGTAACGTTTAAAAAACTTAACAAAACCAAATTTCTACTCAATTATTTACGTTTAAATTTAAATAATACAAAATATTAAGTAAATAAATTAATTAATTTAGCATTTTATGAAATTATTTTAAATCAATTTAAAGAAGACATTTTCATATTAAAATTAAAATAATAGAAAATTTCAAATGAATATTTTAATAAAAATTAAAATATTTTACACTAAAATATATTAATACATATAAATATATAAATTTTAAAAAATAAAAATTAATTTATATTAATGATTTTTTTTTTAAAAACTAAAAAACTAATTTTTATAGTCAATCGAATAACAAGATAAGAAAATATAAAAAGATAGTATTTTCAAATAAAAATAATTTTTAGTTATAAGTAAATAAATCATAAATAAAATAAATTTAAACTAAAAATAATTAAAATATAAAATTAATTTAAAATAATTGTATATTAATATAAATAAGCAATGAAAAATTAATTTTTATTTAATATAAAATAAAATGTTATACTAATAAAATATTTCACTATAGTTAAATAAATAGGTTTTTTTTTTTTTTTTATTATTGACCATTTTATATAAATGATTTAATTATTAATAATAATTATAATAATAATTTATTCTAATTATTATTAAATAAGACAATATAAATATATTATATTAATTATATAATTAATTATTAAATATATATAAATATATAATATATTTATTCAATGATAAGCCTTATTTATTTATTGAACAATCATAAAAGATCTTTCCTATTATTAAATTAAAATTTAATTAATATATCAGTTTTTTCTTTTTTATAATTAAATTTATAATAATTATATTAGAAAATTATATATTAATTAAACAGTAATAATGAATAATATTTCTTTTCATTATAATCAAATTTAATAGTATATAATTAATATATAATATATATATATATATAAATAAAATTTATAATTTATATATAATATATATTTATATATAATCTTTTATATATATATATATATGTATTATGATATACTAAGTTAATTTTCATTTAAGTTATATTTTAAAATCTAATTTTTAACATAAAAAAAATGTAATAAATTTATATTCAATATATATATATACATATAAAAAAAAAAACTAATTTATTAATAAAATATTCATATTTAAAATAGAAATTAATTTAAAACTAATAATAATTAATAACAACATATTCATATAAAAAAAAATAATTATTGAAAGCAAAATTTTACAAATAAAAATAA